CCTTGGGATCGATAAACCTTTTGAACCTTATTAACCAAAGAGATACGACTTTGCACTATAGTTAGCTCAGCACCAATCAGGAATGCCCAAGGAATTCCAAGAATTCTTGTTATACATTTGTTCCAAGTCTCAATCCTCTTTTCGAGATTCATCGATATTGAATCAATCGAACGCACTTCTAACACCTGTTCCACTTTTGGAAGACCTTGCGTTATATCACCAGATCTTGATTTTTCATATATAAATGTAACTAATGTATCTCCTTCGTAAAGGATTTCCCCATAATGTCCATGAACAGTTGCTCCTGGAGTAGCCAAATAAGGCTTAGCTGATCGTATTACCACAGAGTCAACTTGAAGAATTAGAACTTGACCCGATTTTAAATGCGGTCCTTTTTTGGCTATACATACATTTTCACAAAGAAACTGCCCAAGACTAACGATTGTAGATGTCTCTTCACAACAATTGTAATGCAGAAAATACCAATTCAAATTGAATGGATTCAAAATGATGTTACTGCACGAATAGGGATTATAAATTTTACCTTTTTCATCCAGTAAATAATATTTAAGGATTTGAAAAATCTGTTTTAAATTGTCAAGTTGCAAATAGTTAGTTACCAAGATTTGATTATGGGTTATTAAATCGGAAAATAAATCAAAATTAGAAATTGGAAAGCCTGTTCCTAAGGGGCCCAACGGATTCCTAATTGGAATTAGGGGGTCCTCTTTGATTGATTCTTTTATCACATTGGGAGATTTTACATCGTTGAATGGGCCTGTTCGAGAACAATTGGATGATGACAAAATTATCAAAGATTGAGATTCCTTATTTCGATTCAATAACGTATGAATAGTTCCTTGATTTGGATTAAGGGATTCTTGAATCCTTGCCTTGGAATAGGAATAAATGGAAGAAAACGGATTGACATTAGCGCGATCTGATCCATTCTCAGAGATTAATCCTGAACCCGACAGATCATTTCTTTTTCCGGTATACAAAATAGGTGACTTCGCTAAGTCGATTCTTAGAAAATCTCTAATTAAACCATTTGTCCTTATTTCAACAAAGGAAGCACAGGCCTTTTCGATCTTTTTGTCTTGGTCCCAATTCAACACTAAACAAGTCCGAACTAATTGAATACTTGTGTCCCAAATTTCAAGAATTGGGTCGTAATAAAGGATATAGTTGACAACTCGAAGTTGTAGATTATCACTTTCTTGCAAGAGATCCGGTGGGAAAAGTCTTCCTAAATTTATACCATCCGTTTTTTTATATGGGACTACAGGTTGAACCAAAACAAAATATTTTTTTTCATACCTGGAAAGTTTCATTCGTTGGATATAGAGCCAATTTTTCAATTTTTTGTATTCTTTGGAATTTTGTTTTCCCCCTCCTGGTGGTATCAATCGGAATGCCTTGTTTGTCTTTCCAGGAAAATGGATATCCCCAGAAAAGATTATTAGTTTCATTTTTTCTGCTTTTTTCTTCACTCGGACCAATCCACCTACCCGACTTCTTCTATTTAAAGTGATTTGTGTATCTATCCCAATAATACTATTGTGCCGTACCATTATGGAACAAGATTCGGCCAAAATGTGGACTTCCACGGGAATAAAAAAAAACGGATTTACTTCCTTTTGGTATTTTGGCCAAAATACCTTGACTCCTCGATACTCAATCAACTCCTCTTCATTAACGATTGAATTCAGTTCTCTAGTCTCATATTTAGTAAGTCCCGAGCTCTTTCTTATATATCGAGGATCGTCGAAATAAGCAAGAATACTATTTCTACGGAGAATACCATTTCGGGGGATTTCAATTGAGATACCTGAAGAAGGTATTAATTGGTTCTCGCCCTCTTGAATCGATTCGAGTGGGATGATGACTCTATTTCTTCGCCTCTTTGCCAATAAATCCGAATTCCCCTCGAGAACGGCCGGATTTCTGAGATTACAACGACCGGTACATGTCATTCGATTAAGTTCTGAATAATCAGGAATCCTATCTCCTTTTTGATTTTTACCAGAAAAATACGAACTAAAAAATTTGTGTCTCACTTGATTATTAGTTACTGAGGGGTTAGAAATATATCTTCGCTTAACAGAAAGAGAATAAGCGTTCATTTGATCTTGATCCTTGTGGATCGAACAGGGACCTGGACTGGATCTCCAGGGCTCCCCTAATAATATCCATAAATGACTTGTTTTTGGTAAGAGATGAATATTACCATATGTAAATTCAGGTGCATGGTACACATCGGTATTCCAGTGCATTTCGCCTTCTGAGTCAGAATAAATATGTTTTCGAACCTTCTCTTTCAAATTCAAAGTGGATGTTCTCGCGCGAATCTCAGCAATGACTTGTTCTGATTCTACATATTGATCGTTTTGAACTAAAAGAAAACTTTTGGGCGGAATACACACATTGTGTATAATATCTTCACTTTCAATAGTTACATACAAGTCTCTAGAACATAGAAAAGCAGGATGTCCATGACGTGTACGTGTCGGATGAACCAAATCCTCATTGAATTTTATTTTTCCATTAGAAGGGGCTCGGACATGTTCTGCAGTACCCCCTGTGAATACTCCGCCGGTATGAAAAGTTCTTAATGTTAATTGAGTACCTGGTTCTCCAATAGATTGACCTGCAATAATACCTACAGCTTCTCCCAATTCGACCAGGTCGTCGTGAGCTGGGCTTCGGCCATAGCATAGTTGACAAATCCAAGATGTACTCCTACAAGTAAAGGGGGTTCGAATAGAGATTGGTTGTGCTCTAAAAGTTATGAATCTATTAACAAGTCCAACCCCAATATCTTGATTTCTAGTAGCAATGCATCGCGAACCTATATATATATGATCCGCTAATACACGCCCAATTAATGTTTGGATAAAAATCCTGTCGGTCATCATTCCATTTCGAGGACTTACAGAAATACCTCGGGCGGTGCCACAATCTGTTCGACGTACAACAATGTGTTGAACTACTTCAACAAGTCTGCGCGTGAGGTATCCTGCATCTGATGTTCGGATAGCGGTATCCACAACTCCTTTACGGGCTCCGTAGCAAGAAATAATATATTCTGTTAAAGAGAGTCCTTCGCGTAAATTGCTTTGAATGGGTAAATCAATCATTTGACCTTGGGGATCCGACATTAATCCTCTCATACCTACTAATTGATGTACCTGAGATGCATTTCCTCTGGCTCCCGAAAAAGACATTATATGGACTGGATTAAAAGGATCGGTCATCCGAAAATTAGGATTCATTTCTTGTCGCAAATATTCACTTGTGGCATACCAGATCTCGATCGATTGACGTAATTTTTCTACCGCGTGTACATTCCCATAATGATGGTGTTTTTCCAAAATAAAACTTTGTTGTTCAGCGTCTTGAACTAGCCATCTTTTAGAAGGTATTGTTAAAAGATCATCAATTCCTAATGAAATGGATGCGGCGGTAGCTTGTCGGAAACCCAGAGTCTTTACTTGATCCAGGATATGTGATGTATATCCGATTCCATAGTGATCAATAAATCGACTAATAAGTCGTTTCATGGCAGTTCCGTCTATCACTTTATTGTGAAAGACCTGAGTGGGCCGTTCCGCCATCAGTACCTCCATATTGCGCTGAGTAGAATTTGACAATGGGTTTGAGTCAGTGATTGGACAACTTCCTTTTCTAGATCTTGATTCACGTAGAAATTCCGCAATTTTATAGTCCTAGTTAACCCGGCGAGACTCGAATTCCCGCTGGTAGCATAGAATTACAACAGCCCTGCCAAAACCCCTGTATGGCTTCTTCTATTTCTCGATAAAGAGAAATATGCCCAAGAGTGGTTCGAATATATATATAAAGAATTTCTTTTTTTATACTTTTTACTATTAGATAGTGTCCATAAATCTCATAATAGGTCCCCAAAGCTTCATAGTGAATTTCAATGGGAGCTTCTCTTGCAGCAATAACGCGTTGATCTAGTCGCCACCGCAGCCACAAAGGACTACCTAAATTGATTCGTTTTTGCCGAAAAGCTCCAATTGCATCATAGGCGTTACAAAAAAACGGTTCTTTTTTTTTTGTATACTTATAGTTATTATCTTCATTTTGATAGTTTCTACCATTACACGGATTATACCTATTTACACAAATACCCCGACGATTTCCACTCGTTAAGACATAGAGTCCACTAAGCATATCTTGAGTTGGTGCAGAAATGGGATCTCCAATAGTTGGAGACAAAAGATTCATATGAGAAAACATAAGTAAACGTGCCTCTGCTTGAGCCTCCAAAGATAAAGGCACATGAACAGCCATTTGATCCCCGTCAAAGTCCGCATTGAAGCCCTTACAAACTAATGGGTGTAAACAAATAGCGCGCCCTTCTACTAAAATGGGGAGGAATGCCTGTATGCCTAATCTATGCAGAGTAGGCGCTCTATTCAGCAATACAGGATGGTCATCCAGAATTTCTTGAAGTATTTCCCATACAATCGGTTTTTTTTTACGAATTTGACTCTTAGCAACTCCGATGTTCGAAGCAAGATGTTTTCTAATTAGGTCACGAATTACAAATGCCTGGAAAAGTTCTATTGCTATTTCGCGAGGCAATCCACATCGATGTAATGAAAGTGAAGGGCCCACGACAATCACTGACCGCCCTGAATAATCGACGCGTTTACCAAGCAGAGTCTCGCGAACTCTTCCTTCTTTGCCTTCAATTACATCTGAAAGCGACTTGTAAACTCTGTTATGATCATCCCTCATTGGTTGTCCGCAGATTCCATTATCAAGAAGTGCATCCACTGCTTCTTGTAGCAATTTTTCCTGAGATATTATTAATTCTTCTGGCGTAGCTATACTTGTTGTTAATAGATCTGTAAGAGTATTATTCCGATAGATAATTCTTCTATAGATTTCATTAATATCCGAGGTCACCAGTTTATCCTCATCTATATGATAAATGGGTCTCAACTCAGGAGGAAGAACTGGTAATA